CACTATTTCGTATACCGAAAAAAGGTATGATACGGCAGGTTCAGGATTGATTTCCAATAATGAATTAGATCATATCCATATAAATCCTTTTGATTCCAAGGCGAAGATTCAATTATTTCCCCAACATAAGGGAACTTTTGGTACGTTGTTGAATCGAAATAAGGAATGCCAATCTTTCATAATTTTGTCATCATCCAATTGTTCTCGAATTGGCCCCTTCAATACTTCAAGATATAATAATGCGACAAAAGAAAAAGAATCGGATCCCATGACTCCAATTATGGATTTGTTAGGTCCTTTAGGTACTATTGTGCCTAAAATAGTCAATTTTCGTTCATCTTACTATTTAAGAACTTATAATAAAGTCTTTTTAAAGAAATATTTTTTACTTGAAAAATTTCAACAGACTTTCCAAGTGCTTCAAGTACTTCCATTTCAATACTGTTTCCTAGATGAAAATAGTAGGATTTATAATCCCGATCCATGCAGTAACATCATTTGGAATTCATTCCATTTGAATTGGTGTTTTCTCCATCACGATTCTTGTGAAGAGGCATGGACAATAATTAGCCTTGGACAATTCCTTTGTGAAAATGTATGTCTATTGAAATACGGATCACGCATAAAAAAATCTGGTCAAATTTTCATTGTTCATGTTGACTCTTTAGTTCTAAGATCAGCTAAGCCCTATTTGGTCACTCCAGGAGCAACTGTCCATGGCCATTATGGGGAAACCTTTTATGAAGGAGATACATTAATTACATTTATATATGAAAAATCGAGATCTGGTGACATAACGCAAGGTCTTCCAAAAGTGGAACAAATCTTAGAAGTTCGTTCAATTGATTCAATATCGATGAACCTCGAAAGAAGAGTTGAAGGTTGGGACGAACGTATCCGAAGGATTCTTGGATTCCCCTGGGGATTCTTGATTGGAGCTGAACTCACCATAGCCCAAAGTCGTATCTCTTTGGTTAATAAGATCCAAAAGGTTTATCGATCCCAGGGGGTACAGATCCATAATAGACATATAGAGATTATTGTACGTCAAGTAACATCAAGAGTTTTGGTTTCAGAAGATGGAATGTCTAATGTTTTTTTACCTGGGGAATTTATTGGATTGTTGCGAGCAGAGCGAGCAGGGCGTGTTTTGGACGAAGCGATCTGTTATCGGGCAATCTTATTGGGAATAACGAAGTCATCTCTGAATACTCAAAGTTTCATATCCGAAGCGAGTTTTCAAGAAACTGCTCGAGTTTTAGCAAAAGCTGCTCTACGAGGTCGTATTGATTGGTTGAAAGGCCTGAAAGAGAACGTTGTTCTGGGGGGGATTATACCGGTTGGTACCGGATTCAAAAAATTAGTACATCGTTCAAAGCAAGACAAAAACATTCATTTTAAACTCAAAAGGAAGAATCTATTTGAGTTGGAAATGAGAGATCTTTTGTTACACCATAGAGATTTATTTTTTTCTTGTGCCCCAAACACTTTCCATGAGACATCAGACCAATCATTTACGTAATGTAATTTACTAATTACTAACAATAGGTTCATTCTTTTTACTTTAACTCTCTGGTACGATTATGGATTTCGTAATCAATGAAATAAAAAATGAAATGGTTTGGGTCGTAGATCAATGGTCAATCCTGGTAGAAGGTTCCGTCGGAACAATTATTTATTTCACAGGGTACTTAATCTCTTTGAAAAAAAAAAAGAAAAATAGAAAGTGTGGGAAAATGGGAAGACGATATTGGAACATCAATTTGGAAGAAATGATGGAAGCAGGAGTTCATTTTGGTCATGGTACTAATAAATGGAATCCTAGAATGGCTCCTTACATCTCTGCAAAGCGTAAAGGTATTCATATTATAAATCTTACTATAACTGCTCGTTTTTTATCAGAAGCCTGCAATTTAGTTTTTGATGCAGCAAGTAGGGGAAAAAAATTCTTAATCGTTGGCACCAAAAAGAAAGCAGCGGATTTAGTAGCATCAGCAGCAATAAGGGCTCGATGTCATTATGTTAATAAAAAATGGCTTGGTGGTATGTTAACGAATTGGTCTACTACAGAAACAAGACTTCAGAAGTTCAGGGACTTAAGAGCAGAACAAAAGATGGGTAAACTCAATCGTCTCCCCAAAGGAGATGCAGCAATGTTGAAGCGAAAGTTATCTACCTTGCAAACATATCTGGGTGGGATCAAATATATGACGGGATTGCCCGATATTGTAATTATCGTTGATCAACAAGAAGAATATACGGTTCTTCGAGAATGTGTCATTTTGGGTATTCCGACGATTTGTTTAATCGATACAAATTGTGACCCAGATCTTGCAGATATTTCTATTCCGGCCAACGATGATGCTATAGCTTCGATTCGATTTATTCTTACCAAATTAGTATCTGCAATTTGTGAGGGCCGTTCTAGTTATATAAAAAATGGTTGATTATCTTATAATTAATCTTATCATTAAGAAGAAAGAAGAAGATTAGTTTGTTTTTGGTAAACTCTCTTTTATTTTTACTATTTTGGTTTGCATCTTTGAACTATGTTTTTAATATTGAATAATATTTAAAATAGAAAATGATTGGTATTTTTTTTATGTGATTTATCGGTATCCGAAATATACGATTCATAACTTAAATTCATGAATGAACATAGATGAATTGAGAAAGAGATGGTTGAATCAAAATAATTACTTTTTTGAAGTTAAATTTATATTATAGGACAATATGAATGTTATACCATGTTCCATTAAAACACTCAAAGGGTTATACGATATATCAGGTTTAGAAGTAGGTCAACATTTATATTGGCAAATAGGAGGTTTACAAATTCATGCCCAAGTACTTATAACTTCTTGGGTTGTAATTGCTATCTTATTAGGTTCAGTCATCCTAGCTGTTCGGAATCCACAAACCATTCCGACCGACGGTCAGAATTTATTCGAATATGTCCTTGAATTTATTCAAGACTTGAGCAAAACTCAGATTGGAGAGGAGTATGGTCCTTGGGTTCCTTTTATAGGAACGATGTTCCTATTTATTTTTGTTTCTAACTGGTCAGGTGCTCTTTTACCTTGGAAAATAATAAAGTTACCTCATGGGGAGTTAGCTGCGCCCACGAATGATATAAATACTACTGTTGCTTTAGCTTTACCCACGTCAGTGGCATATTTCTATGCGGGTCTTAGCAAAAAAGGATTGGGATATTTTGGTAAATACATTCAACCAACTCCAATACTTTTACCAATTAATATTCTAGAAGATTTCACAAAACCTTTATCTCTTAGTTTTCGACTTTTCGGGAATATATTGGCTGATGAATTAGTGGTTGTTGTTCTTGTTTCTTTAGTGCCTTCAGTAGTTCCTATACCTGTCATGTTTCTTGGATTATTTACAAGTGGTATTCAAGCTCTTATTTTTGCAACTTTGGCTGCGGCTTATATAGGTGAATCCATGGAGGGTCATCATTGACTAACTTTAAAAATAGTCTTTTTTGAAGCTTATTCCAATTCAAGCAATGCGGGGGTTCAATATAATCCACTGGGTTGGATAAGAAAATGCAAATAGCTACATGTATGTTACATGTATGTATATGTATATATGAAGAAAGATAGATGATATTGCAGAATTTGGAATAGAAAGAAGGGTTGGGGATTCTACTACATATATGTAATGCCTATGAGTATCAATCCTTGTGTATGTTTCGAAGAATGGTTCCAGAATACGATTTCATAGAATAAATAGAATAAAAAGTGCAGGTGATTTACGTTATGGAAGAATAAAAGTATATGTTATTTACTAGTTAAATAGTAAATATCCCTATCTCTTTTTTCTAGCCCATTGCATTTAGATGAGAATTCCCATATCAGCCCTTTTTCTATTTTGTCTGTGATTGTGAATTGAATGAAAGAGAAAGAATAGAATATTTTATAAACAAGGAAACGCAATGACTAAAACCGTATACATATCTATTTCAATAAGGTAGAAAGTAAAAATGGTATATCGAAGTAGCTAAAAACTCCAAATGTAATTCAGAATATTACTGAATTGTCAGAACTACTTCGATCCGATATATTTTAGTGATAAAGATCAAAAAAGAAAAAATAAGTGTAGTAGTGTAGTAAAGTAAATAGTAAAAGTATAAGTAGAAAAATAAGTAGATTAAGCAATAATTCATTGGTTGGTTGTATCATTAACCATTTCTTTTTTTGGTGCGAGGAACTTACCATGAATCCACTTATTTCTGCTGCTTCCGTTATTGCTGCTGGATTGGCTGTAGGGCTTGCTTCTATAGGACCTGGGGTTGGTCAAGGTACTGCTGCGGGCCAAGCTGTAGAAGGTATTGCGAGACAACCAGAAGCAGAGGGTAAAATACGAGGTACTTTATTGCTTAGTCTGGCTTTTATGGAAGCTTTAACAATTTATGGACTGGTCGTGGCATTAGCTCTTTTATTTGCAAATCCTTTTGTTTAATGTTTCATTTCATCGTAGAATAAAAATGTAACCATAACTAATAAATTTGATAATTCTCAAATTACATTAATAAAAATAAGCGGAGTGATACAAAAAGAACTCTGTTCTTTGTTAGTCCTATCTATAAGGGGAGAGCTTATGAAAAATCTAACCGATTCTTTTGTTTCCGTGGGGCACTGGTCATCCGCTGGGAGTTTCGAGTTTAATACCGATATTTTAGCAACAAATCCAATAAATCTAAGCGTAGTGCTGGGTGTATTGATTTTTTTTGGAAAGGGAGTGTGTGCGAGTTGTTTATTTCAAGAATAGGTTGGATTTCACCGGCTGCACTTTCTTTCTATTTATGTATTCTTTTTTATAGCAGAACTAGGAACAAAGGGTGCACAATCTCGACGAATTACTTATGAATTGGATTTCATTCAGAAATCATATTTAAGAACCATAGCATTTCGTGACTAATTGGTAAATGAACTTTGATTCTCTTCTCTATCAACTAATAATGTTGAGGTCTTTTACATGGT